GCAAGAATATATGGTTCCATTGTTTCTTTTTTTTTTTTTATTCCATAACAAGCATTTTTGTTTCAAATAATAGTCATTGGAACAAAAAAAAAGGCCCGGCGAGGTACTGACCTGGCCAGGCCGTGGAATTTTAAAAAGCTCTTGCAGACGAAATCAAAGAGGTACTTTTTATATTATTTATATATTTCTTTATTCTTTATATAAATTACTACTATATATTTTATTTTTTACTTATAAAATATATATTATTTAAAATATATATTATTATTTTATTTAGGTATTTATAATTATATAGGTAATTATATATATATATTAATATATTAATTAATATATTAATTTAATATGAATTTATATTCATTGGAATAGTGGATTGGAGATATTTCTTTCGAGCCCTTCTTATTTTATTTTATATCAATGGAATTACTTTCTTTCTATATTTTTTATATTTTGATATGTCTAGATAATTATATATTATATATCTATATAATAAACTAATAATAGAATTAAAATAATATAAATATAATAGAGGTATAAAAGAAAGACCCTTTTTTCAAACCTTACTTTTTGTGTAATGTAACATAGTAATTATCCTTTTCAGATGGGGGAGATGGCTGAGTGGACTAAAGCGTCGGATTGCTAATCCGTTGTACGGGTTTTTCGTACCGAGGGTTCGAATCCCTCTCTTTCCGCTTTTGTCAATGACTTAGTATTTTTTTTTATTTATCTTTCAATTTAGACGAGTCTTTTTTTTTTTTATTTTATAGTTAAAGATGTGGAATAGATAAAATCCTAAGAACATTTAAAAATCGATCAAGGAAAATAAAAACTTTCTTTTTTATTCGTCACGTCCAGGATTACGTCCTGGATCATTAGATAGGAATCCGAAGATAAAGAGAGAAACAAAGAATACCACTATTGTGTAAACAAATAGTTTGAGAGTAAGCATGACACAATCTCCAAGATCATTTTTTTTTTGGAAAAAAAAAAAGAGAATAGATTCTCCATTTTTATACCACATATATCTTATTTTGACACCAAGAAATGGTTTTGATAAATCTTAAATCTAGAAATAGAAAATAATTTTCAGAAATTTATTTATAATGGAATATGAGTCAAGTCTTTCATTACCCATTTTTTTCATACCCACAATATCTAATATCTAATTGTGGAGGACTCTAATAAGTTCTTTCAATGTAAAAAAGGTCCGAATGCGGAAATGAGGTGATCCCCAGACTTTTTGTGGCGATACAAGAATTTCCATATTTGAATCGAAGTTTTATACTATAAAACCCATCTGATCTTATCATATCAATTGTTAGAATTTTTTTTAGAACAAATCATGAATCTTTCTAGGACAGTATTCAAGATCTCATCGAAAACTTACAGCAGCTTGCCAAACAAAAGCTAAGAGAAAAAATAGCAGAGGTATTACTGGCATAATATCTACGATTGGATTCAAAAAAGCGTAGGCCTCGGGCAATTTGGCGAAGAAAAAACTATTTGAAGAAAGAGCAGAATTAAGCCAGATACAGATCAAACTAAAGATATTAAGCATAACAAACATTTTGTTCTTTGTTTTGTTCTTGAAGATAATTGTATTTATTTTTATTTTGATTGAGTTCTTAATATGAGTTATTAATAATTGATAATATAATGTTATTTTTTTTTGAGTTTAAGTTATAAAAAAAAAATGAGTAAAAACTCAAAATTAAAAAATAAAAAGAAGGTAGACCAAAAAACTTTTCTTTGATTTGAACTAACTCAATCAAAAATACTTCAATTCTCAAATGAAAAGAGAATAGAAGAAATCATACTTTCATACAATATCTTAATTGAATTATATGTAATGATCAATAAATTTCGTTTAATTTGATATCTAAATGTATCAAAATCCTAGTACCAATCTATTCTATAGATATTTGGACTAGAATTGACGAACAACTAATAACAATATTAGTGTTTATTAATGTCGAATATAAATATAAAATGGGGCGTGGCTAAGTGGTAAGGCAACGGGTTTTGGTCCCGGTATTCGGAGGTTCGAATCCTTCCGTCCCAGAACATACCTATTATATATATCATATCAGATTATATATATTGTATTAGAATACATATTTTCTATCATAAGAAAAGATTGTCTTTTTTTTTTATTTTAAACAACTTTCTGTTTTTTTATTAAGACTATAATCAAATAATAAATAATATAAATAATATTATATAGAATATGATTCTTTTTTCTTATTATTCTTATAATGATTGATTCTTATCTGAATTATATCTTTTTCAAAAATGGAATCGTATTCAAATAACACCAAATAACACACAAATATAATTGAATCGATTTGTATCCAGGTAAGATGGGAGCATAGATCAAAAGAAGAGAAAAGAGTTTTACTTAAAAAAGCAAAATCTGGGGACGGGCTTCTCATTGTATGCCTATCCCTCTCATATTGAAATTAGTTAGTCATAAAAAAGAAAAAAAAAAAGCCTTACTTACGATATCCATTGGAATTTTAAATGCTGCATTCTAAGCAGTCTGATTTTAAATTTTAAAAATTATAAACAGGGGTGTGTTTTTGATATTGGGGTACTAATTAACTTCAATCAATAATCTATAGGATTAGGATTCTTTTTTGTGTTTTCTCTAATGAATAATTGTAAATCTATGTAACAATTGAGACAAAGTGTATTATCTTATTCACTTTACCTTAGTTAAAGGTTGCAAAAAGATTATTGAATTTTTTCAAGTCAAATAAACTACGCAGAAAATGAGGAAATGCTTATATGTATGTCTTGTTATCGTTCTATTTCATTGAAAACTTTATTTATTTCAATTCATTTTTGCGAAAAGAGATTTGTGATCCCTAAATGAAAAATATTTAACATAGAATATATAGAATATATATATATAATTACATTACTTTCAAAAACATTTGTTTAGATCTGATAGATATGGGAATCTCCTATTCTTTTCTTTCGATTATGATTTATCAAAAATAATAACAACCCCAATACTCCCTTAAATCAGTCTTTATTCTCCACCCCATTAAATTAATTAAACTAATGAAAAAAAAAACAAATTTAATCTTTTTTGATCTATCTCTATCTATTTGTTTGAAATGATTGATGTTTTAATCAGAATATGAATTTCTCTCTTATTATGAGAATACGGTTTTTACTTTTACTGTAAAACTTTATTCAAATAATGTAATGATATTGAAATAGTAAATCTTTCAATCAATTTAATCTTTTGAATAATGTCTTACGAGTCCTTGGTACTTGAAGAAGTGTTAAATTGATGAATCTATTTTTTCAAGTCACTTGAAGATTGAAGATGCAGATTAAAAAAAAAAAGAACTTATTTGTGTTATTTATTATTTCGAATTTTGATATTAGAATTTGAAATTCTAATATCAAAATCTATGGAGTTAAATTGAATTCTTGCTGAGACTTCTTCATAAACTACCTATTCATAAAAGTATAGATTACTATGTACCGATAGAACCAATGATTATTCATGATTCCATAATTGAATCAATTACATACTGGTTACAGCAACCTACTAGAAAAATGTTATGGTAAAACTTCGTTTAAAACGATGTGGTAGAAAGCAACGTGCGACTTGAAGGATATGGTCGGTTGTGGATTCTGACATCCGCCATTTTTTTTATATTCATTATATAGGAATGAGGGTGCTTCTGGCTCGACATCGTTTGTTCTGTTCCACTAGAAAAACCTCATTTTTTGGGGGTTGTGGTGTAAATAGTACATGATCATGATGGAGCTCGAGTAAAAAGTATTGATTCATTTTTTAGGGGCACGGATCTAGGGTTAGTGTTAATTAATAAGTTGAAACAACTTCGAAAGTATATTTTAGATATAGAAATCGAAAGGATCCAATCCTAGCAAGTTTCAAATTCATTAAGGAAAATTGCTTGGAATTGGTAAAACTGTTTCGATCAAAAGTGTATCACGCGGGAATCAACCATTTGTATGATTCCTTGATAGAAAGAAATTACAAAAATGGTATGTTGCTCCCATTTTTTGAAATGATTAAAGATCACCGAAGTCATGCCTAAACCCAACGATTCAAGGAAACGATAAAGAATTCTGGAACAAGTAAATACCGTTTTCAGTTGTCTCAATAAATAGATCATAATGAAGAATCAAAAAAATTCTAAAGGAGACAGACAAAAAATGCGTGGTTAGAGACCGCTCAATAAACGAAATGCCTAAAGGTTTTCTTTTGGGTTATTTGAAAATTATCCAACTTGAGTTATGAGGATGTGAATACGAATGATTTTTTTTCCTTTTTCGGACAATAAAATAATAAGAATAAGGAAAAGTACTTAAATCATAGTTTAATTGATTTGATGATTTTATGGATCTAATTAATATTAATTAAAGATTCTATACATAGACATAATTTCGAATTTTCTTGAGCCGTACGAGGCGAAAACTTCTTATACGTTTCTAGGGGGGGAGTATTATTCATCTACATCTATCCCAATGGGTGGTTTATCGAATCGTTGCAATTGATGTTCGATCCCGAAGAGAAGGAAGAGATCTTCGGAAAGTGGGTTTTTATGATCCGATAAAGAATCAAACTTATTTAAATGTTCCCGCTATTCTATATTTCCTTGAAAAGGGCGCTCAACCTACGGGAACTGTTCATGATATTTCAAAGAAGGCGGGAGTTTTTATGGAACTTTCCTTTAATCAACAGATGAAATTAAATTAATGAAATAAAAAAAAAAGGGGAGGGGGATGACTTGTATATAACTTTGCATAAACTTTTCTATATTACTCCCCCTCTTTTGTTCTATTCCTACCCATTTATTATTACTACCAAAAGATGTTGTCGTCTATAACGACAACATCTTCTTTTTTTTTTTTAGTAAGATAAATTCATATAAGACAGATAAATATAAAAAAAAAAGAAAGTGAATAAATGAAGTAGTTGGATCTATAAATAGAAAATCTTACATTATTGCTAATTCAATAATGGTTGGTTTTCGTTGAAACTTTCACTTTCTTTTTTTTTTATGAACTGAACAAATCAAATAAAAAAAAAACATGGTATTTAAGCTTGCTTTTTTTACTTAGATTGATTGAGTAAACCCAAGCAATATTTTTTTATACTTCTCTCCGAATTTTTTTACACCTATACCTTTTTGCATCTATCTTTATTTTTTATGCAGTGTCAATTCAATACAAGTCATTCGTTTTTTTTATTTGATTTTTATTATAGTTATAGTAATTCAATATTTTATTGAATTTAATAAGAAAATATTGTTGAATTAAATAGAAAATATTGAATAATTTTGTATTTTAATTTATGGTTTTCTACATTATGTTCTTTTCTCAACATTCATATTGACAACAGTATATCAAACAAATATAATCCGATCGTGAATAAATGTATCTATTTCTCTGTTCTATAGACTTGGTTTTTTTTTTTTTACTTTATTCAAACGATGGGTTCATTGGATTTGCTGGGATACAAGAAGTCTTTCTTTTTTTTTTTTTAAATGGATAAGATAATAATGTATAACATACGAACAAAATCTTTGGTAGTCGATCAATTTACATTTTATTTATATTTTTATCTTAATCTATCTTCTTATTTTAGACGTCATTGTATTTGCATCTGATATGTTCATTTTTATGTTCAGAATCATTTAGAAATATTTTTTCTATTTTAATATCTTGATTGCGTTGTGTAATTAAATCTCTTTTTTGATTCCGATTGGATCTATACATTTTGATTCGGGTTGCTAACTCAACGGTAGAGTACTCGGCTTTTAAGTGCGACTAGCATTTTTTACACATTTGTATGAAGTAACGGATTCGTCGATACCATCGGTAGAGCTTTGTAAGACCGCGACTGATCCTGGAAAGGAAGGAATGGAAAAAGCAGCATGTCGTATGTCGTATTAATTATTAATGGAGAATTTTGAGAATATTTTATTCGTATCTTATCGGATCGATACAAAATCTTGTTTGAATTCTTGACGCGGAAAAAAAATAAAAAAAAAAAGATTAAAGTTGGATTAAGTGAATAAATGGATAGAGCCCTTTGGCTCCAATTCTAGGGAAACAAAAAAAAGCAACGAGTTTCTGTTCTTAATTTGAATAATTACCCGATTTAATTAAACGTTAAAAATATATTAGTGCTTGATACGGGAAATGTTTTTACCATAAGTAGATTATCGATTTTTTTTAATCCTAATTATTAGTAGATATTCTCCATTAGAGTGTGGGGATGAATGTGTAGAAAAGCAGTATATTGATAAAAATCTTTTTTTTTTTCCAAAATCAAAAGAGCGATTGGGTTGAAAAAATAAAGGATTTATAACCATCTTGTTATCCTATAATGAACATAAACCGATTAAATTAGATTTTAATTAGATGGAAAAAGAAAGGATAAAGAGTCCGTTGATAAGTCTTATCTGTTTCCGGGGTATCTATCTAGTCTTTTCTTACTATAATATCCTGTTTTGACTGTATCGTACTATGTGTCATTTAATAACCCAAGAAATCAAATCTCCTATCCCGGGTTTCAATCTAATTTTAAATAAATGGAGGAATTAAAAGGATATTTAGAACTAGATAGATTTAGGCAACATAACTTCCTATACCCACTTATCTTTCGGGAGTATATTTATGCACTTGTTCATGATCATGGTTTAAATAGATCTATTTTGTTGGAAAATGTAGCTTATGATAATAAATCTAGTTTACTGATTGTAAAACGTTTAATTACGCGAATGTATCAACAGAATCATTTGCTGATTTCCACTAATGATTCTAACCAAAATCCATTTTTAGGATACAACAAGAATTTGTATTCTCAAATTATATCAGAAGGATTTGCAGTCATTGCGGAAATTCCATTTTCTTTACGATTAATATCTTCCTTAGAAGGGGCACAAATTGTAAGATCTTACAATTTTCGATCCATTCATTCAATATTTCCTTTTTTAGAGGACAAATTCCCACATTTAAATTATGTGGCAGATGTACTAATACCCTACCCCATCCATCTGGAAATCTTGATTCAAACCCTTCGCTACCGGGTGAAAGATGCCTCCTCTTTGCATTTATTGCGGTTCTTTCTTCATGAGTATTCTAATTGGAATATTGTTATTATTCCAAATAAAGCTATTTCTTTTTTTTCAAAAAGTCATTCAAGATTATTGTTATTCTTATATAATTCTCATATATGTGAATACGAATCTGTCTTCCTTTTTCTCCGTAAACAATCTTCTCATTTACGATTAACATCTTCTGGAGTCCTTTTTGAGCGAATTTATTTACATAGAAAAATAATAAAACATCTTGTCGAAGTCTTTGCTAATGATTTTCCGGGCATCCTATGTTTCCTGAAGGATCCTTTCATTCATTATGTTAGATATCAAGGAAAATCAATTCTGGCTTCAAAAGATACGCCTCTTCTGATGAATAAATGGAAATATTACCTTGTCAATTTATGGGAAT